TGGAAAAATAAAATTTGATGAGGATTTGGTTCATCCCACACGTACCCGTCATGGGCATCCTGCTTTTCTATGTTTTATAGACTTGTATGTAACTATTGAGAGTCGAGATATTATACATAATGTAAATATTCCAACAAAAAGTTTGATTTTAGTTCAAAATGATCAATATGTAGAATCAGAACAAGTGATTGCCGAGATTCGTGCCGGAACGTCCACTTTTCATTTTAAAGAGAGGGTTCAAAAACATATTTATTCTGAGTCAGAAGGAGAAATGCACTGGAGTACTGCTGGCTATCATGCGCCCGAATATCCATATAGTAATGTTCATCTATTACCAAAAACAAGTCATTTATGGATATTAGCAGGAGGTCTATGCAGATCCAATATACTATCTTTTTCACTCCACAAGGATCAAGATCAAATGAATGCTAATTCTTTTTCTCTCAAAGAAAGATCTATCTTTGATCGCTCACTGACTAATGATCAAGTAAGACATAAATTGTTGGATACTTTTGGTAAAAAAGATAGGGAAATTCTTGACTATTCAAAACTTTATCGAATCATATCCAAGGGTCATTGGAATCTCATAGAGCCTTCTACTTATATCCGTCAAGAGAATTCCTTGGCGAAAAAGCGAAGAAATAGATTCGTGATTCCCTTACAATATGATCAAGAACAAGAAAAGAAACTAATACCCTGTTTTGGTATTTCGATTCAAATACCTATAAATGGTATTTTACGTAGAAATAGTATTCTTGCTTATTTTGATGATCCGCGATACAGAAGAAGCAGTTCGGGAATTACTAAATATGGGATTGTCGAAGTAGATTCAATCGTAAAAAAAGAGGATTTGATTGAGTATCGAGGAGTAAAAGAATTGAGTCCGAAATACCAAATGCAAATGAAAGTAGATCGATTTTTTTTCATTCCCGAGGAAGTGCATATCTTACCCGGATCTTCGCCCATAATGGTCCGGAACAATAGTATCATTGGAGTAGATACACGACTTGCTTTAAATATAAATACAAGAAGTCGAGTAGGTGGATTAGTCCGAGTGGAGAGAAAAAAAAAGAGTATGGAACTTAAAATCTTTTCTGGAGATATTCATTTTTCTGGAGAGGTGGATAAAATATCTAGGCACAGTGGCATTTTGATACCACCAGGAATGGGAAAAAAGGATTCTAAAGGATCAAAAAAATGGAAAAATTGGATCTATGTCCAACGCATTACACCTACTAAAAAAAAGTATTTTGTTTTGGTTCGGCCCGTAGTCACATATGAAATAGCTGATGGGATAAATTTAGCAACACTTTTCTCTCAGGATCTCTTGCAGGAAAAAGATAATGTCCAACTTCGAATTGTCAATTATATACTTTATGGAAATGGCAAGTCAATTCGAGGAATCTCTCACACAAGTATTCAATTAGTTCGGGCTTGCTTAGTATTGACTTGGGACCAAGAAAAAAGGAGTTCTATAGAAGAAGAGGCTCATGTTTCTTTTGTTGAAATAAGGGTAAATGATCTGCTTCGTGATTTCATCCGAATTGAGTTAGTAAAGTCCACTATTTTGTATACCGAAAAAAGGTATGATACGGCAGATTCAGGATTGATTTCCAATAATGAATTGGATCGTATCCATAGAAATCCTTTTGATTCCAAGACGAAGATTCAATCATTTCCCCAACATCAGGGGACTCTTGGTACGTTGTTGAATCGAAATAAGGAATGCCAATCTTTCATAATTTTGTCATCATCCAATAGTTCTCAAATTAGCCCCTTCAATATTTCGAGATATAATAATGCGACAAAAGAATCGGATCCCATGACTCCAATTAGAGATTTGTTGGGTCCTTTAGGTATTATTGTGCCTAAAATAGTAAAATTTTGTTCATCTTACTATTTAAGAACTTATAATCAAGTCTTTTTAAAGAAAGATTTTTTACTTGAAAATTTTCAACAGACTTTCCAAGTGCTTCAAGTACTTCCATTTCAATACTGTTTCCTAGATGAAAATAGTAGGATTTATAATCCCGATCCATGCAGTAACATCATTTGGAATTCATTCCATTTGAATTGGTATTTTCTTCATCACGATTCTTGTGAAGAAGCATGGACAATAATTAGCCTTGGGCAATTCCTTTGTGAAAATGTATGTCTATTGAAATATGGATCACGCATAAAAAAATCTGGTCAAATTTTCATTGTTCATGTTGACTCTTTAGTTATAAGATCAGCTAAGCCCTATTTGGTCACTCCAGGAGCAACTGTCCATGGCCATTATGGGGAAACCTTTTATGAAGGAGATACATTAATTACATTTATATATGAAAAATCGAGATCTGGTGACATAACGCAAGGTCTTCCAAAAGTGGAACAAATCTTAGAAGTTCGTTCAATTGATTCAATATCGATGAACCTCGAAAGAAGAGTTGAAGGTTGGGACGAACGTATCCGAAGGATTCTTGGGATCCCCTGGGGATTCTTGATTGGAGCTGAACTAACCATAGCCCAAAGTCGTATCTCTTTGGTTAATAAGATCCAAAAAGTTTATCGATCTCAGGGGGTACAGATCCATAATAGACATATAGAGATTATTGTACGTCAAGTAACATCAAGAGTTTTGGTTTCAGAAGATGGAATGTCTAATGTTTTTTTACCTGGGGAATTTATTGGATTGTTGCGAGCAGAGCGAGCAGGGCGCGTTTTGGACGAAGCGATCTGTTATCGGGCAATCTTATTGGGAATAACGAAGTCATCTCTGAATACTCAAAGTTTCATATCCGAAGCGAGTTTTCAAGAAACTGCTCGAGTTTTAGCAAAAGCTGCTCTACGAGGTCGTATTGATTGGTTGAAAGGCCTGAAAGAGAACGTTGTTCTGGGGGGGATTATACCGGTTGGTACTGGATTCAACAAATTAGTACATCGTTCAAAGCAAGACAAAAACATTCATTTGAAAATCAAAAGGAAGAATCTATTTGAGTTGGAAATGAGAGATATTTTGTTACACCATAGAGAATTATTTTGTTCTTGTGCCCCAAAAACTTTCCATGAGATATCAGATCAATCATTTACATAATGTAATTTACTAATTCCTAACAAGAGGTTCATTCTTTTTACTTTAACTCTCTGGTCCAATTATGGATTTCGTAATCAATGAAATAAAAAATAAAGAATGAAATTCATGGTTTGGGTCGTAGATCAATGGTCAATCCTGGTAGAAGGTTCCGTCGGAACAATTATTTATTTCACAAGGTACTGAATCTCTTTGAAAAAAAAAAGAAAAAGAGAAAGTGTGGGAAAATGGGAAGACGATATTGGAACATCAATTTGGAAGAAATGATGGAAGCGGGAGTTCATTTTGGTCATGGTACTAATAAATGGAATCCTAGAATGGCTCCTTACATCTCTGCAAAGCGTAAAGGTATTCATATTACAAATCTTACTATAACTGCTCGTTTTTTATCAGAAGCCTGCGATTTAGTTTTTGATGCAGCAAGTAGGGGAAAAAAATTCTTAATCGTTGGCACCAAAAAGAAAGCAGCGGATTTAGTAGCATCAGCAGCAATAAAGGCTCGATGTCATTATGTTAATAAAAAATGGCTTGGTGGTATGCTAACGAATTGGTCTACTACAGAAACAAGACTTCAGAAGTTCAGGGACTTAAGAGCAGAACAAAAGATGGGGAAATTCAATCGTCTCTCCAAAGGAGATGCAGCAATGTTGAAGAGAAAGTTATCTACCTTGCAAGCATATCTGGGTGGGATCAAATATATGACGGGATTGCCCGATATTGTAATTATCGTTGATCAGCAAGAAGAATATACGGTTCTTCGAGAATGTGTCATTTTGGGTATTCCGACGATTTGTTTAATCGATACAAATTGTGACCCAGATTTTGCAGATATTTCTATTCCAGCCAACGATGATGCTATAGCTTCGATTCGATTGATTCTTACCAAATTAGTATCTGCAATTTGTGAGGGTCATTCTAGTTATATAAAAAATGGTTGATTATCTTATCATTACTCTTATCATTAAGAAGAAGAAAGAAGAAGATTAGTTTGTTTTTGGCGAACTCTCTTTGATTGTTACTATTTTTGTTTGCATCTTTTGGAGTTTGAACTATGTTTTAACTATCAAATAATATTTAAAAGATTGGTATTTTTTTTTTATGTGATTTCTTGGTATCCGAAATATATGATTCATAACTGAAATTCATGAATGAACATAGATGAATTGAGAAAGAGATGGTTGAATCAAAATAATTACTTTTTTGAAGTTCGATTTCTGTTAGAGGACAATATGAATGTTATACCATGTTCCATTAAAACACTCAAAGGGTTATACGATATATCAGGTGTAGAAGTAGGCCAACATTTATATTGGCAAATAGGAGGTTTACAAATTCATGCCCAAGTACTTATCACTTCTTGGGTTGTAATTGCTATCTTATTAGGTTCAATCATCATAGCTGTTCGGAATCCACAAACCATTCCGACCAACGGTCAGAATTTCTTCGAATATGTCCTTGAATTTATTCAAGACTTGAGCAAAACTCAGATTGGAGAGGAGTATGGTCCTTGGGTTCCTTTTATAGGAACGATGTTCCTATTTATTTTTGTTTCTAACTGGTCAGGTGCTCTTTTACCTTGGAAAATCATAAAGTTACCTCATGGGGAGTTAGCTGCGCCCACGAATGATATAAATACTACTGTTGCTTTAGCTTTACCCACGTCAGTGGCATATTTCTATGCGGGTCTTAGCAAAAAAGGATTGGGATATTTTGGGAAATACATTCAACCAACTCCAATACTTTTACCCATTAATATTCTAGAAGATTTCACAAAACCTTTATCTCTTAGTTTTCGACTTTTCGGGAATATATTGGCTGATGAATTAGTGGTTGTTGTTCTTGTTTCTTTAGTGCCTTCAGTAGTTCCTATACCTGTCATGTTTCTTGGATTATTTACAAGTGGTATTCAAGCTCTTATTTTTGCAACTTTGGCTGCGGCTTATATAGGTGAATCCATGGAGGGTCATCATTGACTAACTTTCGAAATAGTATTTTTTGAAGTTTATCCCAATTCAAGCAATGTGGGGGTTCAATATAACCCACTGGGTTGGAGAATAAAATGCAAATAGCTACATGTATGTATATATGAAGAAAGATAGATGATATTGCAGAATTTGGAATTTGGAAGAGAAAGAAGAGTTGGGGATCCTACTACATATATGTATATGTAATGCCTATGAGTACTTGTGTATGTTTCGAAGAATGGTTCCAGAATACGATTTAATAGAATAAAAAAAAAGTGCAGGTGATTTACGTTATGGAAGAATAAAAGTATATGTTATTTACTAGTTAGATAGTAATTATCCCTATGTCTTTTTTTTCTAGCCCACTGTATTTAGATGGATTCCCATATAAGTCCTTTTTCTATTTTGTCTGTTATTGTGAATTGAATGAAAGAGAAAGAATAGAATAGTTTCTAAACAAGGAAACGCAATGACTAAAACCGTATACTTACATAAGATAGGAAAAACGGTATATCGAAGTAGTTCTGACAATTCAGTAATATTATGAATTCCATTTGGAGCTTTTAGCTACTTCGACCCGATAGATTTTAGTGATAAAGATCAAAAAATAAAAAAATAAGTTTAGTAAAGTAAATAGTCAAAGTAGAAGTAGAAAAAGAAGTAGATTAAGTACTAATTCATTGGTTGGTTGTATCATTAACCATTTCTTTTTTTGGTGTGAGGAACTTACCATGAATCCACTTATTTCTGCTGCTTCCGTTATTGCTGCTGGATTAGCTGTAGGGCTTGCTTCTATTGGACCTGGGGTTGGTCAAGGTACTGCTGCGGGCCAAGCCGTAGAAGGTATTGCGAGACAACCAGAAGCAGAGGGTAAAATACGAGGTACTTTATTGCTTAGTCTGGCTTTTATGGAAGCTTTAACAATTTATGGACTGGTCGTGGCATTAGCTCTTTTATTTGCAAATCCTTTTGTTTAATGTTTCATTTCATCGTAGAATAAAAATAAAAATGTAAAAAAAAAATAATAATAAAAACATAACCATAACTAAGAAATTTGAGAATTCTCAAATTCCATTAACAATAATAAGCGGAGTGATACAAAAAGAACTCTGTTCTTTGTTAGTCCTATCTCTAAGGGGAGAGCATATGAAAAATATAACCGATTCTTTTGTTTCCGTGGGGCACTGGCCATCCGCTGGGAGTTTCGAGTTTAATACCGATATTTTAGCAACAAATCCAATAAATCTAAGCGTAGTGCTGGGTGTATTGATTTTTTTTGGAAAGGGAGTGTGTGCGAGTTGTGTATTTCAAGAATAGGTTGGATTTCACCGGCTGCACTTTATGTATTATGTATTCTTTTTTATAGCAGAAATAGGAACAAAAGGTGCACAATCTCGACGAATTACTTAGGAATTGGATTTCATTCAGAAATCATATGTAAGAACCATAGCATTTCGTGACTAATTGGTAAATGAACTTTGATTCTCTTCTCTATCAACCAATAATGTTGAGGTCTTTTACATGGTTAAAGATAAATTGTTTGAAGTCCAGGCAGAGCATAGCATGGTATTCTTTCTACCGTTACGTTAGTACCAAAAAGGTTTAAAAATGATAAAAAAAGAATAATTGGGAATTTATCCGATGTAGAACACTCATATGGATAAAATTATTTGAACCATTAACTGGAAAGATGGGTCCCCCCCTTTTTTATCCACTGCCGAATCGACGACCTATGTATTGTATTTGTATAAAATAGATTTGTATAAAAAAGAGAATTCTTTGGATGAAAAAAATAGAAATCTAATTCTAATAATAATGAGAATGAAGTAATGAAGTTCAGAATTCTATTTCTATTATATTTTCTATTATATTAGAATTTTGATCTAATTTATCATAGCATATAAAGAAGAAAGAATAGAATTCTTTCTTCTTTAAAATCTTTTTTTTCTTTTTGTAAATAAGTTGTAAATAAAGAACAAATAAAGAAACAACTTTGATGACAATTTTTTTTATCTGGTCTGAAGAGTCCTCTTAAGATTCTGATGTTAGATCAGTTTCGATATCTTTGAATACGAATAGAAAAGAGAGGATAGGCTCATTCTGTTCAAAGATATGGGAATGCCCATCAATCAAAGAAAAGATAAAAGAAACAATTGAGCGTGAGAGCCAAATGAATCGAAAGATTCATGTTTGGTTCGGGAAGAGATATTCTAGTTGTGAAATGAATGGAAAGATAATCTACTTTCATTAAATGATTTATTAGATAAGCGAAAACAGAGGATCTTGAGTACTATTCGAAATTCAGAAGAATTACGTAGAGGAGCTATTGAACAGCTCGAAAGAGCTCGGGTTAGATTACGGAAAGTGGAAATCGAAGCAAATGAGTATCGAACGAATGGATACTCTGAGATAGAACGAGAAAAAGTAAATTTGATTAATGCTACTTGCAATAGTTTGGAACGA